TATGGATCCTTAGGATTGGTGGATCCTTTTCTATCCCGTTGTTTCGGACCATAGATCGAGCCAAGGGTCACAACTTCTTCTACTCATCCTGTATATTGTCCTTTTCATTCCGTGTTGCATTAGAAACTTATTATTATACGAGATTATACGAAAATGAATCCTTCCTAGGAGGGAACAAATATTTATCTTTTCGATGAGAGTTTGTACACAACATGGGAGAAGCCTATCTTCTATTTATAATAATTGAAGAAAAGGTTCCATCATATCATATTCATATATAGTGAATTGATACTCCCGATTCCCACAAAATCATTTCTTTCGTTCAATAGTTACTCGTTATTAGTTAATAATCCTAGTGATTGGATCTATATGCGTATTCCGATAGGAAATGAAATAGTAAAATGATTTTTCGTCGAATGACTATTCATTTATTGTATTTTCAAATAGGGGGCAGGAAGGATCTATGGGAAAATGGTGGTTCAATTCAATGTTGTCTAACGAGGAGTTAGAACACAGGTGTGGGCTAGGTAAATCAATGGACAGTCTTGGTCGTCCTGTTGGAAATACCAGTGGAAGTGAAGATCCCATTCTAAATGATACGAATAAAAACAATCATAATCATGGTTGGCGCGAAAGTAATAGTTGCAGTAATGTTGATCATTTTTTCGGTGTCAGGGACATTTGGAGTTTCATCTCTGATGACACTTTTTTAGTTAGGGATAGTAATGGTAACAGTTATTCCGTATATTTTGATATTGAAAATCGGGTTTTTGAGATTGACAATGATAGTTCTTTTCTGAGTGAACTAGAAACTGCTTTTTCTAGTTATCTGAATAGCGGGTCTAAGAGTGACAATCGCTACTATGATCATTATATGTATGATACTACGTATAGTTGGAATAATCACATTAATAGTTGCATTGATAGTTATCTTCGTTCTGAAATCAGTATTGATAAGTACATTTCGAGTGGTAGCGACAATCACATTTACAGTTATATTTATCGTTACATTTGTAGTGGTGAAAGTGTAAGTGATAGTGACAGGGGGAGTTCTAGTATAAGAACTGGCGGTAATGGCAGTGATTTCAATATAAGAGGAAGATCTAATGATTTCGATGGAAATAAAAAATACAGACATTTATGGGTTCAATGCGAAAATTGTTATGGATTAAATTATAAGAAATTTTTTAGGTCAAAAATGAATATTTGTGAACAATGTGGATATCATTTGAAAATGGGTAGTTCAGATAGAATCGAACTTTCGGTTGATTCGGGCACTTGGGATCCTATGGACGAAGACATGGTCTCTATTGACCCCATTGAATTTCACTCGGAAGAGGAACCTTATAGAGATCGTATCAATTCGTATCAAAGAAAGACAGGTTTAACTGAGGCTGTTCAAACAGGCATAGGTCAACTAAATGGGATTCCCATAGCCATTGGGGTTATGGATTTTCAGTTCATGGGGGGTAGTATGGGATCCGTAGTAGGCGAGAAAATCACCCGGTTGATCGAATATGCTGCTAATAGATCTCTACCTGTTATTATGGTGTGTGCTTCTGGAGGAGCACGCATGCAAGAAGGAAGTTTGAGTTTGATGCAAATGGCTAAAATATCTTCCGCTTTATATGATTATCAATTCAATAAAAAGTTATTCTATGTATCAATCCTTACATCTCCTACAACCGGCGGAGTAACGGCCAGTTTTGGTATGTTGGGAGATATTATTATTGCTGAACCCAATGCCTACATTGCATTTGCGGGGAAAAGAGTAATTGAACAAACATTGAATAAGACAGTACCTGACGGTTCACAAGCAGCTGAGTATTTATTCCATAAGGGCTTATTTGATCCAATCGTACCACGTAATCCTTTAAAGGGTGTTCTGAGTGAATTATTTCAGCTACACGGTTTCTTTCCCTTGAATCAAAATTAAAGTAGAGCGCTAGGCTCAGTTATTTGTAGCGAACTTTAGTTCATCGGAATCAAAGTCAAAATAAGAAGAGTGGAGTTTTCTTTGGTAACATAAGTTCTATAGGAAGTTTCGGATAATTACTTTTTTTGATGCAGATTTTTTATCCTACCCCTATTCATGATTAGTAATCAGGAACCCCCTATCAGGAGGAAAAGAGTGAATTCTTCCTTCCGCGGAATGGAATTGGGAAAAAAAAATCAAAAGAATTTCATGTTCCCTTCTTTCATATTAATATATATCGTATTAATATATATATAGAATAATTCAAATCTATAAGGGAAGTGTTGCATATTTTTATATCTCCCGAGGACCTACACTTTTGACTATGAATTCCTGTTGGATCGGATTCTAACAAATCCTTAGGAAACTCGTAAGAAACTCTTTATTAGAAGATAAGGGCGGTAGAACAAGAATAATAAAGCGGATTATCATCCATCTATTTCTTGTAGAAAGGTGAATAGATACACTTATTTAGCTCTACATTCCTTGCACTTATTATCTACTTAATAATACTTATAATAGATATACTTATCATAAGATAAGATATCTTTATAACAGGTACAAATATTAAATCGAGGCACCCATTCTATGACAGATTTCAATTTACCCTCTATTTTTGTGCCTTTAGTGGGCTTAGTGTTTCCAGCAATTGCAATGGCTTCTTTATCTCTTCATGTTCAAAAAAACAAGATTGTTTAGACCTGATAGGACAAAATTTCATCAATTTATTTCAACACTTGGACTTGGATCATAATAGGGATATCCATTTAGTGGAATATGATACGACATGTGGCTCCCTCTGGGCACAAATAAAAAAGTGATTATACATGCGGATACATTATATATGGATAAATGCATGTATATGGGGGGATAGCTGTTTTAAAATGGATCAGAGCGGATATCTGAAATAGAAAGTTAACGTATCTATATTATGTAGATATACATAGTGGTGGTATTATACGAAGGGGATGTTATTATTTTATATCTAACCAATTCGATGAATTACTCCTAATAGTTCGCGTCATAATAGTGCTAGTTGATGAGAGTTACTTCGGGAGCAAAATAAAAAAAGTAAAATCAAATTCATTTGGCTTATTCTCTTCTCTCAATTCCAATAGGATGCAACTGGATCTAGTATGAACTATCGATCAGAACGTATATGGATAGAACTTATAACAGGGTCTCGAAAAACCAGTAATTTCTGCTGGGCCTGTATCCTTTTTTTAGGTTCACTAGGATTCTTATTGGTTGGAACTTCCAGTTATCTTGGTAGGAATCTGATATCTTTATTCCCGTCTCAGCAAATCATTTTTTTTCCCCAAGGAATCGTGATGTCTTTCTATGGGATCGCAGGTCTGTTCATTAGTTCCTATTTGTGGTGCACAATTTCGTGGAATGTAGGTAGCGGTTATGATCGATTCGATAGAAAAGAAGGAATAGTGTGTATTTTTCGTTGGGGATTTCCTGGAATAAATCGTCGCATCTTCCTTCGATTCCTTATGAGAGAGATTCAATCGATCAGAATGGAAGTTAAAGAGGGTCTTTATCCTCGACGTGTCCTTTATATGGAAATCAGAGGCCAGGGCGCCATTCCCTTGACCCGTACTGACGAAAATTTTACTCCACGAGAAATTGAACAAAAAGCTGCCGAATTGGCCTATTTCTTGCGCGTGCCAATTGAAGTATTTTGAAATGAAGGGAATGAATGCTTTCTCAGCATGAGGGAAGGGACCCAGGAACCCCCTTTTAAATATAACTATAACTGAAGCTTCTTCGGAACGTTTATTCGAGCAAAACATGTTAGATTCTATTTCCCCCGTTCCGTTGGTAATCCTTCTGTGGCCCATAGAATAAAGCAGGCGGACGTATACGGAACAACCATAATAAGAAGCAATTTTGATCGACCAAAACTCCTTTTTCTGCATATAGAACTCAATTCTACTAGTAACAAGTCTAATAAGTATGTATTCATCACACATATCAGAGCATTTCGGAATACATAATTTCTTTTTTTAGGGCCAATACTTTGGATTAATACATTAGATACAGATGTATCATATCTCGTTAATTATCTTTCTTTTGTCAATCGATGTTTCTTTTTTGATCCTTTCTTTAGCTCCTGGATAACCAAACGTTTAGATCTCTCATAACTATCCAATTTCTCTCTCGTTTTGTCACCTATTTCAGATTTCATCATTAATATTTTTCAGAAATATCCCCTCAATTATTCCTGGGTCGTGGGTAGCCAGTGAAAATTTCGAAAAAATAATTGAGGGGAGTTCTTTCGTCTCGAAATAAAAATAATATTCATTATTTCAAGCGGTTCTTTTGGGCATTCATCGAAAGAACAAATGAAGATAGAATTGGTTCGAATTTGACCAACTGAGATATCTGGGAAAAGTATTTGATTATTTCTTCATTCGAAACGGGCCCTTATTCTATTTCTATTTCTATATTCTTTCTAGATCCAAGGACTAAACAATTCAAAAAAAAAAGGAATAGATCCATAGGTTCCATACCTTGTTATAGAACTCATGCTTCATAGAAATATCGGATCAGATAGAGTCGGCGAATGAAGCGGGTTCATTAACAATTCACAGATGAAAAGTGTCAAAAAAGAAAGCATTGACTCCCCTCCCGTATCTTGCATCTATAGTCTTTTTGCCCTGGTGGATCTCTCTCTCATTTAATAAAAGTCTGGAACCTTGGGTTACTAATTGGTGGAATACCGGACAATCCGAAACTTTTTTGAATGATATTCAAGAAAAGAACGTTCTAGAAAGATTCATAGAATTAGAACAACTATTCCTGTTGGATGAAATGATAAAAGAGTACCCGGAGACACAGATACAAAAGCTTCGTATAGGAATCCACAAAGAGACGATGCAATTGGTCAAAATGCACAACGAAGATCATATCCATATCATTTTGGATTTCTCGACAAATATAATCTGTTTTGCTATTCTAAGTGGTTATTCTATTCTGGGTAATGAAGAACTTGTCATTCTGAATTCTTGGGTTCAGGAATTCCTCTATAACTTAAGCGACACAATAAAGGCTTTTTCTATTCTTTTATTAACTGATTTATGTATCGGATTCCACTCACCCCGGGGGTGGGAACTAATGATTGGTTCGGTCTACAAAGATTTTGGATTTGCTCATAATGATCAAATTATATCTGGTCTTGTTTCCACTTTTCCAGTCATTCTAGATACAATTTTGAAATATTGGATCTTCCATTATTTAAATCGTGTATCTCCTTCACTTGTAGTGATTTATCATTCAATGAATGAATGAAGAACTCATTTGATCTGCTGATATCAATCAAATCATGATGCTACTTCGTACATAAACAAACCGTTTTGAAGCTTACTCACTCTTTATACTTCTACCCGCCCAGGGGGTTCCTACTATACTTCAGTACAATTATTCCAGTACAATGGCAGAATCATGGATAGGGAACTATGCTAGCTACCTACCTAATTTATTGTAGAAATTTCCGGGATCAATTATTGGACCATGCAAAATAGAAATACCTTTTCCTGGGTAAAGAAAGAGATGACTCGATTCATTTCCGTATTGATCATGATATATGTAATAACTCGGACATCTATTTCAAATGCATATCCTATTTTTGCGCAGCAGGGTTATGAAAATCCACGAGAAGCAACCGGGCGTATTGTATGTGCCAATTGCCATTTAGCTAATAAGCCCGTGGATATTGAGGTTCCACAAGCTGTGCTTCCTGATACTGTATTTGAAGCAGTTGTTAGAATCCCTTATGATATGCAACTGAAACAAGTTCTTGCTAATGGTAAAAAGGGGGCTTTGAATGTGGGGGCTGTCCTTATTTTACCCGAGGGATTCGAATTAGCTCCCCCCGATCGTATTTCTCCCGAGCTGAAAGAAAAGATGGGCAATCTGTCTTTTCAGAGCTATCGCCCCACTAAAAGAAATATTCTTGTAGTGGGTCCTGTTCCTGGTCAGAAATATAGTGAAATCGTCTTTCCCATTCTTTCTCCGGACCCTTCTACTAAGAAAGACGTTCACTTCTTAAAATATCCCATATACGTAGGCGGGAACAGGGGAAGGGGTCAGATTTATCCCGACGGGAGCAAGAGTAACAATACAGTCTATAATGCTACAGCAGCAGGTATAGTAAGCAGAATAGTACGTAAAGAAAAAGGGGGATATGAAATAAGCATAGCCGATGCATCGGATGGACACCAAGTGGTTGATATTATACCTCCAGGACCAGAACTTCTTGTTTCAGAGGGTGAATCCATCAAGCTTGATCAGCCATTAACGAGTAATCCCAATGTGGGTGGATTTGGTCAGGGAGATGCAGAAATAGTACTTCAAGATCCATTACGTGTCCAAGGTTTGTTGTTCTTCTTGGCATCTGTTATCCTAGCACAAATCTTTTTGGTTCTCAAAAAGAAACAGTTTGAGAAGGTTCAATTGTCCGAAATGAATTTCTAGATCCACGGATTCATCAAGTTGGTAAAAAGGGCCGAATTATTGTTGATCAATGCAATTATGTATGATCCAAAAAAATATGGAAAGCCCCTTGTCTTGCTTTGTTTATACTGCTTTTCTGCGAGATGCCGGGAATTGCTTGTATCCCATTCCTAGTAATAGTATGTATATTGCGAAGAAGACTACTTGACCCCCCCCTTTTTTTTTTCAATCCAAATTGGAGCGGTGTGACGCTTCTTATTGCCAGATTGTAAATGCCATGGAATGCATCAATAGTTTTTTCTATCTAATAGAATCGAATTCTAATAGACAATAGGCGGCATAACATTAAGTAGGAAGAGAATACGCGGCAAGGGATAAATGAAAGAATGATTCTGGGAGGGATTACTTGTCTTCCTAATTTTCGACACAAGAAAAGGGCAGAAAATTCCTTTTCTTGTGTCGAAATAATAATGATTCTTGATCTTGTTCGTCAAAGATTACTGTTTTCTTTTCCAGGTCTATCGGAACCTCTTTCTTTAGATTCATAAGAAGTGGCGGACAAACAAAAAAGGGGGATGGCTTCTTAGTAAACAAATAGAACTTCTTCAACGAACTTATAAAATTTCAAGTAAAAAAAAAAAAAAATTTTAAGATGAGATAATAAATAAGGATTTGGATATGTGCAAAAATCCAAGATTTTCCCCTTTCAACCGGAACATTAAGAGTCTTTTTTTACTTGATGAAATTTTATTTTTATAGAATTTTTATAGAATAGAGTAGAGTAAGGTTCAATTAAATTAGTATAGAAATGGTTTGCAGGATGTCTCATCTGTAGAAATCCTGTGTCATCCAAAAAATAAATTGATTCCTTCTTTCTTCTTGTTTCGGAAGGGGCCCTCATACTATGGCGGAACAGATACTATGAATCAATCAAGGGATTCCATTTTTCAAAAACATCATCAGAAACAAAGCATCCTTTTATCATTTCTATGAATCTAATATTATGATTATGTTGACTGGATGAATTTCCAACTTTTTTATGTTATGGAATAGATCAAACAAAG